TCTTCGTCCAGGTTGCACTCCTGAAGACGACCATATCGATATTTTGTCTTCTACAAAGATTTTTGACAGCGTTTCTTTTGGGCCTGCTGCCGAGGCCTCTCACATTCCAGGACAAGATCTGAATTGAGATTTATGGTTTCCCTACTTCTGCTCCCACCCGGGCTTGTTGAATTCCCAGGGTTACATCCTTTCTTCTTCTTGGCAACCACTATAAAGTCTTGTTCTGCTAATGCCCCAGCTTGCTGATATCTTCATTATAACTGTCAGCAGGAAAGCTCCCAGGATCATCGTTTAGATGGTCAGGAGTGGGGGAAGACTCACCATTACCCAGGAGATTGAGGAACACAGGGCTAGGTCGGTGGCCGCGCAAAGAGAAGGGATTGAAAATGATGAGACTTTTTTTTGCTCCTGTAGCTAGGTTCACCGCTATCAAGACTATGATGGCCGTGGCTGCTAAGAAGAATTTTCCAATGCATCAGATGGATGTGAAGAGTGCTTTTCTCAATGGTGATTTGAAGGAAGAACTCTACATGAAGCGACCCCAAGGAGTCAAGAAGGGGCCAGAGAAGCTTGTGTGTAGGTTGAAGAAGTCTTTGTATGGCCTTTTGCAAGCACCTCGTCCCTGGAATTAGAAGATCAATTGGTTTCTCCTGGGTTCAGTTTGCCAATTACGGAGGCTGGTTTGTACGTTAAGAAGACGGGAAAGGACGTTCCTTTTCTTGTCTCGTATGTGGATGATTCGATCGTCGATGGGGCTGACTTGTTGATCAAAGAGACCAAGCAGCAGCTTTCTAAGAAGTTGGATATTACTGACAAAGGTCTCTCACATTATTCTCTTGCTTTATCTGGCAAGAGAGGGATAGAATTTTCCTTAGTCAAGATAAGTATGCTAGACAACTCTTAGAGGGATAAAGCATGAAGGATGACAGGCCAAAACACTGACCCTGGTGTCAAATTGACAAAGAATTCAGGCACGCATGAGGTTGATGCTACTTTATACAGGAGTTTGGTTGGGACTTTTTTTTATCTCGCAAACACTGGACCAGAAATTGCCTTTGCAGTTGGACTTGTAGCCGACGTTTATGCAGTCTCCACAAGAGACCCACCTTAAGACAGCTAGAAGGATTTTTGAATATGTCAAGGGAACATTGTGGGGGGTTTGAAGTTTCGGAGAGAGATATCTCATAATGGATGGATGGTAGGAATCGCACTGAACTGATCAACCATTTCAATCCCTTGGAGGATTACTGATCGACTATCTCTCTCGATCCGGATCCGTAATGTCTGGCATTGGCTGGGGGATCCAATACAGAGAACGATGGCGCAGGTAGAGTGTTGATTGATTCAGATTAGTCGTCTTCCTGATCAAAGAGATTTTGAGTCCAGGTCGACCGATAAGGCAGTCTCCGAAGTATAGAGGTGCTACACTTCTACCTGATGGATTCGAACACTCGCACTCGACCTATCCCTTTCACTGAGGTCGCACAATAACCTCTTCCCCTTCTTTCTCCCACTATATCCCGGGGCAGATCCTTCCAACTCATCTATCTCGGCTTTAAGGGATAGGGGGGCCTGATTGATCATAGGAGTCAATAGTAGGAACGGATGAAGCGATATCCTCGCATACACATCCAGAAAAGAACGAGAAGTCATCCCTAATTTCTATTAGGGCCCACCAGACAATTCCTTATTTATCAACCCGGAGACGAAAGCAGCTTCAGAAAGAGAAGATCTACTCCTGTCTTCCCCGCACCCGGCCGTCTGTTCCAAGCCTTCCTATCCGGATGCCTTTCTCTCGAATCAATATCCATAGCAGTAGCTAGTCTAGCTGGTCGGGGAGAGAAATGCCGACGAGCTACCCTCCTCTGAGACCCCCTGCCTGAAGATACTGCTCTTGAGGACCCTACCTCCGGATAAGAGGAATTCGAATAGCCGCGGCGATTGCTCCCGATTCCACTCCCGCTGCAACACTGCAAATGAGTTAGGAGTGAAGGAGGCTTTCCCGACGATTCGAATAGAGCAATTGAGCAACTAACCCTCCCTCTCAGCCATGGTCAATCTGACTCTCCCCTCCCTCAGATTCAGATAAAGGGTCAACGTCGACTTGAATAGGAACTGGCCCTTTCTCATGTTGGGGAATCGATGAATCAAATAGATGTATGCCACTATTCCGTCTTTCTCAGCCCAACCCTTCGCGTTATCGCTTCAGTAATCGCAGTCGATCGGACATCTATCCATTACGAAAACTCGTTCTGGCGGCATCTCCGATTCGGTCATCCGGCCAGCGGCGGGGCCATCATATTACGAACGGACGAACTATGCTCTCCTATCCGGAACCGTGGGTCTTTTCGAAGTGCAGTTCGCGACCGGGGGATCGAAAGAAGACCGCTGGGAAGGAAGAGGTTTTAGCAGTTTTGCAATCGGATATAGAGTGGGTAGGAAGCGTCAGCAGAGCTCTTTCCTTCGCTGAGCGAATGCTATCATGTAGGTACTCGAGCAATAGCTGCTTCAGGCGCTCGACCGGTGGATCGAATTGATGAACCTGCTGAACCGAACATGGGGGAGACGAGACCGGACCGTCCTGCATTCAATAAGACCCTCTTTCCAATACGTCGTTTTTGGTTGGCACCGTATTGATCGTTATTACATAAAAAAGATGACTGCCCCTTATGTTAGAGGGGGATTACCGCCTTTTCGATAAAGCGGGTAAGGATATGGGAATGCCCCCACCCACGGCAAGGAGCTTCCTGAAGGTCCCTTCGGTTCGCTGTCCGGGGAGGAATGGGATAGAGAGAGGAGCATAGAACAAAAATCTCCTCTGTTCGTAGTTACCGAATGAAGGAGGAGGAGACTTAAGAGTCAATCTGTCTCCCCTATCAAACCAGGGTCGCTACCGCTCCACCTTGTATTCCTGATCGACCGGCAGGGATCAAACAGAAGTCGCGCATTTCAGATAGGAGATATTCAAAGAGTATTGAAGACGGATCTTTTGATCCTATCTCTATTAATTCCTTACCCTAATGTCAGAGATTCCATTCCTTAGTCGATCCGCATCAATAGACGATTGGCAGCGGAGCACTGATTCCCAATAAAGGCCGGATGCGCTCGAAGAATGAATTTCTGCTTTTCACTCCTGGTTCGGTTCCGGAACCAGAGGCTAACAATGGCTAAAAGAGGGAATAGGGGTGGAACGAATGGTTAGGTAGCAGGTTAGGCCCAGTTGCTCCTCTGGTCTAATACCTCCCTCCTCCCATCCTCCGTTTGTTCCTTGACGGCCGTAGCTTGCTCCTACGCTGCTTCCGTCGCTCTATTTGCTGTGGTCTCTCTCTCAGTTGGTTAGCTAGTGTCATTGGCCTTCGGCTCGGCTTCTGCCGTCGCTAGAGTAGCCCCCGTTATTGACACGGCTTCTGGCTCTTCGGGCCGGCTACATGGAATTGGCTTGCTAAGTCGGAGTTGTTAATTGGTTCCAGTAAGCCGCTAAACATAGCATTAATCATTCAACTTCCGCCGCTTGCGTCTTTCACTATTGACTCTGACGCCGTCAGTTGACAATCTGACCCTTTTTCTTCTAAAGTAGATGAACCGTCGGTACTTTGTAGTTGGTTGTGAGCACGGCTTCAATGTTGCCGCGACATGAAACAGAAACTTCGACGATCTCCCCTCTTGCTTCGCCATCAAGCTAAAGTGACTAAAGGACTAGTGACGATGAGGGCTGAAAAACGTTATAAATATAGTAGCTCCCTAAACGACGCGCTACGCCCTTTACTAGTAGAGCTAATACAATTAGGCCGTGACGGAGTGACAAGGTGCCATGCCATTAGTGTCTCTCTTTGATACCGGACTTGTAGAAGTAGGCATAACAGCTCTATCAGCTAGCTCAGGTCTTTCTGGTCTAGTTGCGCCATAAGATAAGGGCGTCGACTTCCGCCGCTCTTGGCTAAAGCTCGTCGTTGGGCAATCTCATAGGTGGGCGGGCTGGCTGTCTTTCATTCGGACGACGACTCAAAGCTGGGAAGACCCTCCTCCTTTTAAAGAGATAACTAAATGGCACCCGTCACTAGTCCGGTACGGTAGGTCAGTTCACGATAAGGGAGTGGAGCGAGGGCTTTCACTTGCATTTCATTCAATATGTATTCGTCCTAAATAGCAACCTGACGCTGAACTTATGAGCCGTTAGGAGCCGTCTTTATTAGCTGTTAAGTGCTACCGCACTTCGGATAGTCGTCGTCCCTCCTCCCATCCTCCGTTTGTTCACTACGGTCTGTCGTTCGTCCCTCACTCCATCCCTCCGTTTGTTCCCTTCAGGGGCGCCAGCAAGCAACGGCTAGCTTCAAAGCTTATTACTATATAGTCAAACGCGCTAGCGCCTTAACAATATTGATAGTCGTTTTGAAGCAGGCGAGAGTGTGCGTTGAGGTAGACCGTCGAAGGCGAACTCCCTGCCCTGATCGTGTATGGATCGGGATGGGTACGAAAGGATTTTTGCAAAAGAGACTGACTTTATGAGAACATTCCGAAAGACTGTTCGAGGTGTAGAAAAAAGGGTCATAATCTCGAGAACTGTAGGTTTGCTAAAGAGGCAACCCTGAGGACCTTCGTCGAACCCGGAAGGAGTGGGTTCCTATTGAACGCAATGTTACCCAAGGCGCGATCGATGATGAAAATCCGACGTTTGGGTAATCGGGATCATACTGAATAACCACCGCGTGTTGCTGAGGTTGTTGAGACAACGGGTGTTGGCACCGTTCTTGAAAATCAGGCGACGGAAGCATCGACTCCACCCCTAGCCCCTCTTGGGAAATCTGCTAGGGTTTTAGATGAAGTTACAAATGGTGCATAAGTTGACGTCAGCCCCCCATGCATGCAGAATATGCCTTTGGGTTCGATCCAACCCAGAAACTGCTAAAGCTTTCAATGATGTGGCAAGCCTCTCTGATTATCTGAATTCTGCTGAGGCTGAGGCTAGAAATTCAGATCACCGTAGGCGGGAAAGCTTCCCGAATGTACCCGTCGGCTGCGACTCAAGAAGCTCGAGGCATAGTTTCGGAATCTAAGGGTCCTTCTGAAGGAGGAAGGGTTATCACCCACCTAAAAAAAGAAGAATTCTTAGAATTCAGTCGTGCCATGACTGGAAAAATTCAGGCGATGTTCCGAGTTCGTGAAGCTACGGAGAACTTTGAAGATCTTGTTGTAGAAGACACGGAATCGGATAGATCAGAATCGGGTTCTAGCCGTCGATGCTGAACAGGAGAAAGGTGATCAAGATGGGTTTACGCCAGTAGTTTCCAAGCGCAAACGTCGTAGGAGGGCTTGGTACCTTGGCCCCGGTGGTGTTACCAGGCCTCAAGTGAGACCCGAGATTCTGCAAGGGTATTCCTCGACGTTAGTTCCATGATAAGTGCAGCTATATGGAATGTTAGAGGGATCGGAAATGATCCTTCTATTAGAATAATATTCTCAATATCCCGTCAATATGGCTTGTCGTTCTTGGCCATTCTAGAGCCCATGATCAATTCAAACCAATTACAGAAGGTGGGTAGGAAAATGGGTTTTCATTCGTCATTATGATTATGGGGAGGAAAGTCGAATTTGGATATTATGGAAGGACAGCATGGAGGTTTCAGTCGTGTTTGCTTCAGATCAGATGGTAACCGTCGGAAGTCACTCATAACAATTTCCCTCGAAAGGTGATGATTTCAACTGTTTATGCTAAATGCAACGTATCAGATCGAAGAGTCTTATGGAATGATCTCTGCACGATTGGTTCAAACTTCAGTGGCCCGTGGATGGTGGGAGGCGACTTCAATACAATTCGTCGAACCATCTGAAAAGATTGGAGGTCGTGAAGCATGCTATCAATCAATGACCGACTTCAGGACAATGATAGATTCCTGTGGTCTGGTTGACGCGGGATTCTCCGGTAATAAATACACTTAGTGCAATAACCAACAGGGGGCGAGGACAGGGCTCGATTAGATCGTATCTTGGTCAATGCGGATTGGATTGCCTCCTTCAGGGATACTCGACGTTTGTCATCTCGGAAGAAGGTAGTCGGATTACTCGCCCTTATTGCTACAGGTACGTGATTCCGACCATAGTCATCCCAAACCTTTCGACGTTTGAAAACATATGGTTAGATGATTCTCGGTTTTAAAAGGTGGTAAAGTCAATCAGTCTTGGGTCTTAGATATACCCGGGACCCCCATGTTTAGATTCTTTTCCAAGCTGAAGCGGCTCAAAAATGTCCTAAAAGCGTCGGAACAAGAACTCGTTTGGGGATGTATTCAAAAATCTCAAACTAGCCGAAGACGTCGGTGCTTATGTGTGAAAATGATCTCATTTAAGGAGGGTGGTCTGAGGAAAAGCAAGAAAAATGAAATGAAGCCAAGGAAGCGTACCAGCTGAGGCTAAAGCAGGAGGAAGTATTCTGGAGGCAGAAATCCAGAATCAAGTTGAAGGAGATCGCAATACTCAGTTTTTCCATCTATAAACTATGGCTAGAAAGCGGAGGAACAAAATGGAGAAAATTCAGCTTTCGGATGGAATATAGTCCAGGGGTGGAAGGTCAAGACCTAGTTGGCCTAGAAGCAGCAAAGTTTTTCAAGAGCATGTTGACGGAAGGTAATATTGTTCTGGATGAAGGCCTTCGTCGAAAGCATCCTTGTATCGGAGGAGGATAATCAAATGCTTACAAAATGGCCATCAATGGAAGAAATATATGGTTCCATCAAGAGCATGCCTCCAGATAGCGCCCCTGGTCCGGATGGCTATCCAGGGTCCTTTTACATCGCCTGTTGGGACATCATCGACGTTCGATTTGGAAAGTGCAGTGCACAGCTTTTTTAGGGAAGGTCTCATCCCCGTGAATTCCTCATTCATTGCAATGATCCCAAAGGCCCTCTAACTTTGGGCATTTTCACTTTAGGCCAATCAGTTTATGTCATTTTCTTTCTCAAATTCTTTCAAAAAATCTATCGCGGAGGCGTCAGCTCTATTCTCCCTAAGATCATATCTCCTGAACAAGGAGCTTTTGTTAAAGGTAGAAGTCTCACCGATAACATAGCCCTCGGAGATCCGAAATGAACAGAAAAGATTTTGGGGAAATATAGCAATGAAAATGGATATTAGTAAAGCCTACGATAGAATTGAGTGGGGTTTCCTTGTTGCCGTCCTTCGAAGATTTGGCTTTTCCGAAATATGGGTACCGCGGGTTGCCTCAACAACGAATATTTTTCCGTTCTTGTTAATGGGGTTCCATATGGTGACTTCAAAGGAACAAGGGGTTTAAGACAGGGTGATCCGCTCTCTCCTAGTCTGTTTATTATTGCGGAAGAGGTTCTCAGTCGTGGACTCAAGAATATTTTGATGAAGGACTGATTGGCTATTATGCTTGCCCGAGGAATTGTGCTCCGGTGACTCATCTATTGTTTGCAGATGATCTCCTGATATTCTTAAACGGGAAAAAAAAAGGTATCTTAAAAAGATTCTGGATTTTTGCTCTATGTATGAGGATAGGGATTCAGTTTATTAATGTTGAAAAGAGTTGCTTCTTTGCATCTGAAAAGCTCCCTCTGAACAGAGTACTCTCTATCCAGCACACCACTAGGATTCCAAGAAAACCCCTTCCCTCGGTTTACCTTGGAGCTCCCTTGTACGTCGGGAAAATTGGAAGAGTGGGTTTCTCGGACTTGATAACGAAAATTGAAAGGAGGAAATCAAAGCTCCTTTCAACGGGCGGAAGGATCACCCTCATCAAACATGTTTTATCAAGTATGCCAATTCACATCTTTTCAGTCGCTCCGATCCCTAAATATGTGGCAGCGGAAATAGAAAGATTGTTCTCCAATTCATTTCCTTTGGAGTGGCGCGGATAACTCTAGCAAACACCACTGGATCTCATGGCCAACCATTTGTCTTCCGAAGCAAGAAGGAGGCGTCGGGCATCAGGCGTCTGGAGGATGTAAAGACGGCTAGCATGATGAAACGTCGCATGGAAAGTGCAGTCAGAGAACTCGGTCTGGGCGAACTATGTAAGAGATAAATATCTCACCAATTCCATTGAATGGTTTGCAATACCTAAACACGGCTGCTCGAAGACTGTCGAGGTAAATAAATTAGGTTATGAGATCGGTGATTACTCACTCAAAGGTTTTGATTGGGGATGGAACTGATACCAGGCTATGGTTTGACCCGTCGGCTTGATTCCGGGCCAATAATAAATCATCTCTCAGAAGTCCCTCAAAACAAAATAATCCTTTGATTTCCGAGGTGTGTGATGCAAATGGAAACTGGGTCTTAGACGGCTGATATTATCCCCGATTCGAAAAAGCTAGAAATTCTTAGATCTGAAATCCGATTGAAACCGATCAAAGACCTATTTATATGGAAAGCCGAAAGCAATGGGAAATTCTCCATCGCTTCGGCATGGGAGTGACCGAGGGTTGCCAAAAAAGATTGGGCGACGGTTCGTCTGGTCATCTAAAGTACCTACAAAAATGAGTCAATTCGGTTGGAGGATCATGAACAACGGTCTTCCGGTTGACAGCTCCGTCAAGAAGGTGGGTGTTCGGCTAGCATCTCGATGCTATGTTTGTCAGAAAGGGTTTGAAGAAGACCCACTTGTTCATTAAATGTGAGATTGCTGAATGGGTGTGGAAAGAAGTTTCGAGTCTGTGCAACGTGAATCTGATTCCCAATCAAACGATTCAGACCAGATTCTGACTTTGGTTTAGTCGTGCTAAAGGTGGGTCTCAAATGGCCTTGATAAGAGGAATCGCCCCGCTTTTCGTCGCCTGGGAACTATGGGCAGAGCGTAACAAGAGGAGGCTAGGGGAGGGAATCACTAACCCGGACCAAATGTCGAATGAAGATTCAAAGATGGATGCTGGAAAATAGATAGGTCTGCTAAATCCGAAGAACGAATTATCATTCGTGGATAAACTCTCTCTCGAAGCCATGAGCATACCGGCACAAGAAGTGTCAATTCCGTCAGTGATTAGAATTCGTTGTTCGGAATAGCCCTAACTAAAGTGAAAGTGACTCCATAGCCCTATAATCAAGAAGGGGGGGGCGCTTCACGTTTTTCATCTGGGCTTTTGTCTCTACCGGTTGGAGATTGAAGATGAACCCGGCCGTCATATCCAAAAAGGAATTCGAATCTTTGTGTGACGTGGTGTCTAAGCGGTATGTGCTATTGCTAATCCGGTCTGAACTAACCGTTTCTAAGGCACCTGCTTCCCTTTCCCATGCGTGTCCTCTCCCCCTGTTTCCCCCTGCATCTCCTATCCCTTAATAAGGTGGGGAGAATGCGTTCATGGATTCTGGCAATGCAGTTGGACCCTCATGTCGATCCGAATGAATCAGTCTTTCCACGGAGGTCAATCTTTGCCTGCTAGGCGAGAGGATAGCAAGTTACAAATTCAGTCTCGGTAGGACATGTATTTCTATTACTATTAAATTCATAAATGAAGTAGTGAATGGTGGGGTGACCCTTATCCTTTTTGTAGTGACGAATCGTCGTATGTGTTCCTAAGAAAAGGAATTTGTCCATTTTTCGAGGTCTCAAAAGGGCGTGGAAACACAGAAGAACTCTTCATGGAAATTGAAAAGAGATGTAGCTCCAGTTCCTTCGGAAATGGTCAGATCTTTGGCGCAAGAAGAAGGGGTTGATCCGTATCATCTTGACTTGGTTCTGCTTCCTCTCTTTTTTTTAACAATACCGAGTCGGGTTCTTCTCCTACCAGTATCGAATAGAACATGCTGAACAAAATCTTCTTCCTGTAAAACCGGAAAATCGTACGGATTTTATGAAACCGGCTCGAATCCGTAGTCAATCCTATTTCCGATAGGAGCAGTTGACAATTGAATCCGATTTTTCCAATGTTGTCAGTATCCGGAATAGTGCGAAAAGAAGGCCCGGCTCCGAGTTGTTCAGGAATAGTTGAATAGTGGGTGGCGATGACTTTCTCTTCCCTTTGCCTTAGGATTAGTCAGTTCTATT